ACCGGCATCCTATTTCCAGTTTATTTATAGTCTACTGAATTTTTTTATTTCTATTTTCTTTAATTTCTTTAGTTAGTATAACTCTATATGTTATACTTAGCCAAATTCTCTTGTTTTCACCTAGAATTCTTGCTAAAGAAAGCGACTTCCAAATAAAAAAAATAGAATTATTATTTTGTGTTTAAGAATTTTGAACTTATTATTCTTTTGATTATTTGAATTTTTGTTTTTATAAAAATTCGATTTATAATTTAGGTTTTTTTAGGAATAGAATAAGGAGGTCTTTTTGTCGTTTTTTTTCTTAGTGATTTAGAATAGAACAAGTATTCAAATGTAAGAGAATGAAGAGGTTTTTCTACCTCAGGATTTCAAATATCTTAGTGTTGGGATATTTCGTTTATTAGAATCTGGGTGGGGTTTTCTCTTGATTGAATACAGGAAAAGAGGACCGTCCCTTTTTTGTTGTGCTTCGCTAGGTCTAGGTAAGATATATGAGGCAAAAGCTTATTTTACTATATTTACAGTGTATTGTTGACAAGGAAACTTACCAAAGAGATTCGTTTTTCAACAAGCTTTAGCTTGTCCACAAATACATCAGGTTATTCCCTAGATCTCTGTGAATAACTCTTCGGGTTTTTGAACCGGGCTCGTGTCATGATTTTGACTTCTTAAATTCATTTTAATTAAGGTTAGGTATACCAAAGAAAAGGAGTATCGCTCCTTAATTGTGGACAGGAAAATTCCATAATATCAATTTTCCTACGAAGATTAATGACAAAGGATTGGTTGGTTTGTTTATCCACGATTGGAAACGGATCGATTCGATCCCTTGAAATACGCTTTTCTTTCACTTTTGTGTTCTGCTTTAAACGATTCTTGTGAGTGAGTTTTTGGGAAAAAATTTTTATTTCGATGACCCGATTAGTTACAAACAACAAACAAGAATGAATAAATGAAAATTTGAAATGAAAAATTCTACAATTTTTTATTTTATTCATGTTAATTTTATAGAGCTCTAGGGCTATACGGACTCGAACCGTAGACCTTCTCGGTAAAACAGCTCAAACTTTTTATTATCAAAATGATTTGAACTGTTTCAAAGACCCAACATGCATTTTTTTTGCATTGGGCTCTTTCATTAACTGATAGAAATATCAGCCAATTCACCATATTTTTTCTTGATAGAAAAATAAGATAAGGAGATGGTTCCACGTGCTCTGATTCATTATTTGGGATTATGATTCAGGAGCACTACCAAAGTGTTTCAAGGGTGGGGTTATCTTGACGTAGGTCTGCCTCTGGCCTAGATCGTTTTAAGTTAAATAAAGTCTCTATCGTTCTGTTTAGAAAATTCAATATGAAACTTCATACACCTTAAAGTTCATAGGACGAAAAGAGATTTTTTGAGGACCTTATACTCATTATGCCTAGCATTGAATGTACTGTTATTCACCTTATCAATACCTCAAATCAATGATGGGGTCTGGTTGGTACCTACATGGGCACTCAAATCGGACCGACCCACTTGTCAGGCTATTGTTCCCTCAAAGTTATGGAGTAAGACATTGATTTCTCAATAAGATCCATTTTTTGGATTGTATGATATGATAGACTCCCCTGAAAAGCATTGGCGCGCGTGTAAACGAGGTGCTCTACCAACTGAGCTATAGCCCTTAGTACTTGTGATGCATATTTTATCATGTATATAATTTGTTGTCAAGATGAATATTCTATGATCCAACATCCTAAATTTTTGAGTGTTATTGCTTAAATTATTATTGCGTATAAAGAATCTGATATTTATAATCCATCAATGAGATGGGTTGCATTTGGTTCTCTTTGGAATACTAAATGACCTACTTAACTCAGTGGTTAGAGTATCGCTTTCATACGGCGGGAGTCATTGGTTCAAATCCAATAGTAGGTAGAACTTATTAGATACCGGAGTCAATGGTATCTAATAAGTTTTTTCCCCATCCTCTTCCATTTTTATGGATTTTGTATTTTTATTTATTTCTATTCTATTTCATTTTTTGAATTGCGTTAAGATTCCGCTTGATTGGATTCAAGCGAAAGAATCGAATCCAAAAAAATAGGGTTTAGAAACAGAACTTCTTTGGATTATTTGAACGCACCAACTAGTTATGAAATCGCATTGACAGCCTCTACTCTTGTCCTAGCTCGTCGGAGAGCTAGATTTGCCTCAATTATTTGTCTCTTTCCTTCAGCTTTTCTCAAATTAGCTTCTGCTATTTCAAGAGTTTGCTGAGCTTCTTGGGGATCAATATCATTACCCTTTTCCGCATCATTTACTAAAACAGTGATCTCATTATTGCCTATTCTAGCAAAACCACCCATCAGAGCCATCGTTAACCATTGGTCCTTAAGGCGTATTCTCAAAATCCCTATATCTACAGCTGTAGCAATAGGAGCATGGTTTGGTAATATGCCAATTTGACCACTATTCGTAGATAAAATGATTTCTTTCACTTCTGAATCC